TAGAATCGAAGAATCTACCTTCTTTTTTCGATTCCCCCGACAATCAAGCAGCACTTCCTTCTAACAAGTGGCTGAGAGTTAGCAAGCAACCGTCGGCCTCTTGGCAGGGGGTTCGCTGTCCCCCTCCTTTCCGGTCCGGCCGCGGTACGGCACCTGAACTCGAAGCTACGATCAGATCCTCCAGGATCTGATCCGTTCAGATTCCACAGATCCAGCCGGTTGGGTCGGATAGGACCAGACCCAACCCCGGAACTTAGAATGGCCGGCCTGTTTTGGACGGTAGAACGGGGGGAGGGGGAGTCGTGCCTCTCTCCGGGCACGAGCAGGAACATCAAAATGGAAGACCGAATACATGTACATGACGTAACGACATATTATAAAACAGTGATCCGATTTGAGCTCGCATAAATAGTTTACCGACCGCATAATAATTCATTCTTGTGTGTAGCGCGTGGGGCCATGTCTCCCGAACGATCATAGTACGGCCGCTCATCTAATATCAAATCAATCTGTAGATCTCACTTCCCTTCCCCCATACCATAGCCGGAAGGGATAGCGTATCTACAGAAGAGAGAGTACGGGCCCTTACCCTTAATTTAGTTTAGACGCGGCGACCTTTACGCTATAGGCTGTGTTAAGCATGCTTCTTTGACAGAAAACAAACTCTTTTTCCATGACAACAGTAGCGACTATAAAGGGCGGGGCGGTAAGCTCTCTAGCAAGAACAGGGTTCCAAACCTTTGTCAACGCTACTAAGGACCGGGGCGAGCGGAATTCAGTAGAGGCTCGAAGAGGGGCTTACTAAGCGAAGGACCGAAGGCGGCTTTGCTATCCATCCTACTATACCACCGAAGGGCGGCAGGCAAAGCTGCAAGGAGATAGTGCGGCTTTCTTTGTTCTCATGGCAGAGTGAGGGGCGTTATCCATCCGCCAATAGAGCCGGCTTTTAGTGAAGATCCGCTCATATGCTGCATGAGGGGCGGCAAAAGACGGCTTTGCTCATGAGTTAGCGGTCAAGCGGAAAAGGACCTGCTGGCTTCTTTTCTTTCCGGAGCAGAGCTGCCTTGCTCGTAGCCCCCTATTGATATAAAAGGGGATGAAGGGTGAAAGAAAAAGAAGAAGCAAGTTAAGAGGGAGTAAAGAGCCACCGTTAGGTGGTTCTGCGCCAAGTGCGACCGATTGTCCTTCCTTTATAGATTGAACTACCGTAACTCCACTCAACCAACAAAGTAAATTCTATACTCTTGAGTTACCGTACAAACTCAATATCTATAAAAACAAAGGGGGAAGAGTTTTTACTGAAGCCGAAAGGTATCCATAACGAATGGTAGCACCACAATCCACCCAGACGCGGCTATCATAAATGGTTCGTGCGACGGCGGCGGAAGCGGGTTCTGGATAATCCATTCAATCTTCTTCTTTTCTTTCTCTTTTTCTTCATTATCCTCTTCCCATGGAACTCCCTCTTGAAACATTTCCAGAAAGTCGAGTCTTATTTCCTCTTCTTCCGGCAGCATTTCTCCTTTGAGCGGCATTTCCTCTTTTTTTTTTCGGTTACGCTTCCTCTCGTTGTTCTTCTTGCAGCCTTATCCCTTTTCAAAATTCTTCTTCCCTTAGGATCGCCTTTGGAAGCCGGAACTTAGGGGTCATGATGATCCAATCCAGTGGGAGGGATCTTCCTCACAAAGCCAGAGAGCATTAATAACATTAATTGTAGTGATGGTAGGGGGATGTTGGAAATCGGACACTTCCTCGGCCCAGCATGTTGAGACCGGAGCGTGACTAGGGAGCGAGTTCTTAAAAACTCCCATTTTATCGTTGGGGTTCTTAGGAGCTTCCTGTTCATCCGCCACGTTGATTTTTCCTTCTTCTATGAAAGATTGGATTTTTTGCTTCAAAGTCCAGCTTGCATCCGTCGCATGACCCGAGCCTCACCCCCTATTTGAGTAAGGCTGGAAGGAATTGGCAGAATTTTGTTAGGTCCCAATGAGGGGGGACCAGGTCAAGCAGACGACGACTGACAGGCAATCCCGCTCACTCCTATCTTTGAGTCAATCCCTCCAGCTTGCAAGGAGAAAAGTTCGCTAATTGAATCAATAGATGTAGGGAAGCAGAAGCTTTCGTCTCCCTTTCACCCTTCCAGAGCGGCGCGGCAGGCAGTCCACATGATATCCCTAAGCCTGCCTAAAAACTCCTTACGGGCTCACATTATCACCGCCGGAACTCCATTTTCTTTTAAAGGACTTAATCGAAAGGGGAATAGCCATCGAAGGGGCGATATCAGACGGCATATTTTGACAATAAACCATACCCGTTAGGAAATACCAAGCCAGCCCTGCCGGCGCCCCCTAATGAAAGGCCCAAAAAGGACAGGAGGCAGATAAACATAATTAGCACTGCAAGTCAAAAAGACAGTCAGTTCGCTCATCCCGAAAAATGGCCCGATTCGACCCGGATCCTCGAAGCATTACTCCAGGAGCAATCAAGCTACCTGCCTACA